TCCGAAACGGTGTTAATAAGGTATCAACGGGCATTTCCAGATATATTACTCAAAAGAACCGGCACAATACGCCTAATCCATTAGAATTGAAAAAATTCTGTCCCTATTGTTACAAACATACGATTCATGGAGAGATCAAAAAATAAATTGGTCTTTCTTTCAAGGAGGGGGAAAAAAAGAACGACATTCTCTATACCGGATCTATAACAGATTGAAATAAACAAATCCTATTTGGGGCAAATTGATAATGAAATTGAATTCTAATGAAAAAATAAGAAAATAAGATATAAAATACGAAAATAAGATATTCGGGATAGGGAATAAACTAAACAAACTATGGATAAATCCAAGCGACCTTTTCTTAAATCCAAGCGATCTTTTCGTAGGCGTTTGCCCCCGATTCAATCGGGGGATCGAATTGATTATAGAAACATGAGCTTAATTAGCCGATTTATTAGTGAACAAGGAAAAATATTATCTAGACGAGTGAATAGATTGACCTTGAAACAACAACGATTAATTACTCTTGCGATAAAACAAGCTCGTATTTTATCTTTGTTACCCTTTAAAAGGAAAGGATTTCAAATAAGCGAATCGACCGCTAGAACTAATGCTTTGAAAGCTAGAACTCAAAATAAAGATCAAAAGAAAGAAAAATTCCAAATAAATAAAAAAAAGAAATAGGCTTACTTCACTTGAATCATAATTCCAATCCGAACTCAAATGCGGATTGGTGTTTTGCTCGAAAAATCCGTGAATCTATATTTGATTATCGTGTCATAAGAAAAAAATGAATCAGAAATCTTTTTGGATTGAACGTGTTTTACTATTTTATCATATTTGATCATCGTAATTTCTACTCTACCTTCCCGGAGTTCATTCTCCGGGAACTCCATTGAAAATATTCCGTTGGATTCTTTACAATCTACTTTTTTTATTTATACGATCTCGTTCGAAATCATATCAAGACATTTCCTATTTGATATAGCTATTTGCGCAAGTATTTTACGGTTAAGAAGCAATTGGTTCTTGTACAGATCGTGTATGAATTTACTATAACTATAGGATACTCCTCTTTCGCGAATTACTGCGTTTATCCGAGTGATCCACAACCGACGAAAATCTCTCTTTTGCCTATCCCTATCCCGATGAGCTGAAACCAAAGCTCTTTTTTCCTGTTGAGTCATAGTTCGAGTAAGCCTTGAATGAGCCCCTCGAAAACTTGATGCAAAGAAATGCATTTTTGTTCGGCGTCTCCGAGCTATATATCCCCGTTTAATTCTGGTCATGGAATAAATGAAACTTTTTCGAATAACTCATTTTTTCTTTCTTTCAGCTATTCTTTTATTTACTCTGTCTTCTATTACTATACTAACAAAACGGATTTCTCCAATGTATAAAATAAAAATTCCAATGGCTTTTGCTACTATAACCTTCCCAACCACGATTTTTCTTTTTTTTGTTTAGGTATTTTACCACGAAACAAGAATAAGAAAGACATAAAAAATTTTATTTTCCTATGTATCAAAAAAAAAAATAGAGTAAATAAAAAAAATAGAACTAGATAAAGAAATAGTGGGGTTCCTTCGTTTCTATGGTTACTTCTGAAACGGTGAGGTCTTCTCTATACACCGGAGCCTTTCACTTCATTTAATCAACTAATCAACGTTATTGGGAACTTGTATAGTTCACATTCTTTGGCTCTACCCATGAATTCTCCAGTAATAGGTCTTTCACAACGAGATCTACTTATAAAGTAACGGTATTTAAGTATGAAAGTTAGCTGGGGTAGCTGGCCCTGTTAGTCCGTTCTTGCCAGAGTGGGAGCCTAATCGTTATGTTTTTTAAATAGGATTTCCTCCGCTTAATGGATAACCATTTGCTACCAATGGAGAATTTATTCTCATCTTCAATTGAGGTAATTGGATTTGCACCAATGGAAACCATAAACTTTATACACAATAGAGGGATATGATAGAGTTTAATAATGAGTGGAGTTCCTTCTTCCATTCTATCCCATTCACTCAGATACTGACCATTGATACTGGAAAAGTTCTTTTTTTTCTTTTGTTATGTGCCAGCTGATAATCTAAACGAGTCGCACATACACCCTAGTACATGTTCCTCGACGCTGAGGACATCCCCGAAGAGCGGGGGATTTCGTGACATTTCTGATTGGCTGTCTTGGATTTCTAATAAGTTGTTTAATAGTTGGCATGTTGAATTGTATACATAATATAATGGTCTGGTTTAGATTGATCCTAACCGACTGATGATGAATTCCTTCTATTTCCATTTAATAGAGTGTATATTCAACTCGGAGATCAAATCTAAAATCACATATTTGAACGAAATCCATATGAATACAATCCCTACAAGATCAACCCCTTAATAACTCTTCATCATCTGAGAACTCTATATCATCAATAATTCCATAAATTCGGGCTTGTCGTGCTGAAAAGAAAACGTCTCTGTCCATGTCTCGGGATATGATCGAGGTAGGGTTGCCGGTTCTTTGTGCATAAATCTCTGCGATGCGTTCACGCAGTTTCAACGCTTCTTTCATTTCCAAGAGAAGTTCTCCTGCATGACTCTCAAAAAAAGAAGTCCTAGGTTGATGGATCATTACCCTGATGATATAACAAAATGTTCCTCTAGCTCGCATGAAAAAGCGAAGACAAACGATAGAATTGAACAACCGTACAGGCATCTTTTGGGTATTGCATACGGCTCTACAATAAAATGGACCCTGAACCCTCCCTTCCATTGAAGAAAGAGAAAAAAAAAAATAGAATCTATCAGAACCAGATGGGTAAATGATCAAATTGCCACCCTTCCTTTCGGAGAAGTTGAAAAATATTATGATGGCTCCGTTGCTTTATATAGTTCTATTTATGATTTTTTTGTCTCTAGCAATCCCAAAGTTTCTTTTTTGATCCGATCAAATAATGAAAAAATCGTGACTTACATATTCTTAAGTACCCCCTGGCATGAAAACAAAAAAGGGTTTGTGACGCTGAACTGGACTCCCGATAGATAAGAGAAAATCGGAAATACCTTTGAGTTCATACTCCTCTCTCGATACATAATCGAATGTTTTTGTTTTGAAAAACAATAAAAAAAATTGAATATCGAATTCGAAGTGCCATGCTATTATTACTTAATATTATATTGACATTCATATATTCATATAACGAAGGCATAGTCTTCTTTTTTTTTGTCAAATAAAAACCTCATTGGCGCCAAGCGTGAGGGAATGCTGCACGTCTGGTAATTGCTCCCCCGGCCAGGATAAAAGATCCCATTGAAGCGGCTAATCCTATGCATATTGTACTGACACCTGGCCGCACAGTTTGCATCATATCATAAATAGCTACTCCAGATATTACATCTCCCCCGGGAGAATTTATATACAAAAAAATATCCTTGGTATCATCTTCGATATTAAGATATACCAAAAGACCAACAATTTGATTCGCGATCTCACTATCAATCTCTTGAACTAAAAACAGGAATCGTTCGCGATAAAGTCGGTTGATTAGGGGAAATTGTTTCCCTTAGGAACCGTACATGCGCCTTTTGACGCATACGGTTCAAAAAAATTGTGAAAAAGAATCAATGTATAGATTCCAGCCCCTTTCTTTTTTTTTCATAACAGGTTTTTTCTGACGTCTAGCGAAATTTTTTTCGATTTTTCAATAAAGACGAACTCCGTTTCTATTTTTCGCTTTTCTATCTATTAGAAGAAGAAGAAAAGGGGTCACTAAACTTATCGAGTTAACTTCTCATTGATGTATTGTTTCATCGAGATTTCATCCAAATTCCGATGGCATTTTCTTGTTCCTGAATGAGTTTCTTTTATTTAGGTTTCTGCTCTTCTCCGGGTAAGGATTCGCCCCATTTTGATTTGTATATATAGAACAAATGCTCCCATTACCATTTCTTTTTGTTATGACTTTATTTTTTCAATTCATGTCATACCTTCTACCAAGTAGTTATTAAAGTTTGAGATACCTGACAAAGAGGATCTATTTCAATTTCCAAATATAGGAATCAGTTATGGTACAAGTAAAAATCATCGATATATTACCGATTGGCTTTTTTTTTCAACGGAGCCTGAATACTTCATTTTTTTAGTCCAACCAAGCCAACCATAATAATAATAGAATATAATAGTAAGTAATATGAATTTTCCCCCAAAACAAAAGGTTCTCATTGTTTTTCACGCTCCAAATTTTGGATGATTCCATGAATTTATCTAGGTGAAAGGGGGGCTATCTCTCTCGGGGGAGAGAACGGGGAAATCCCAAATGACTCAATATATCTGACAAGTCGCACTATATATCAATCCACGATGCATCTTCATCTCCGGGATTTCGGAAAGGTACTTTTGGAACACCAATAGGCATAAAATGAAAAGATCTCCTACTTTAAATTTAAAATTTCACTTTGATGGGGAAACGTAAAAAAAAAATAGGGTTTGATTGGCTTTATATTATAGTATTGAGTATTGGTTTTTATCGTATTTCTTTTATACATAGAATAGATTCTATAGACTATAAAAATAGACTATAAAAATTCCTAAAGTCATAAAAAATGCAGAATGAATAATGAATATAGTAAAATTCTTACGAATAGGGCCTTCTAATGATGAATAAATGGGGACCCTTTCGCTCATAGAAAAAGGTATCAACCCCCGTTGCGTATTGGTACTTATCGAGTATAGAATAAATCTGCTTCTCTTTGTTCCTACGAACAGAATTGTTACATTATTACCAACAGAATAGAACAAATCTGAACCCTTGTTCTGAAAAAATCCGCTGAACAAGAGCAAGCGGGGTCCATAGGATAGTCATAGTATAGTCTTTTCCTCTTTTCCAACGCAATAAAGTTACACAGTGTCTATTTATCTTTGATAAAGGGGTATTTCCATGGGTTTGCCTTGGTATCGTGTTCATACCGTTGTATTGAATGATCCCGGTCGGTTGCTTTCGGTTCAT